CATAAATGAAGTAGTTAATGGTGGGGTTACCGTTATCCTTTTTGTGACGAATCTTGTATATGTTCCTAAGAAAAGGAATTTGTCCATTTTTCGGGGTCTCAAGGGGGCGTGGAAACACATAAGAACTCTTGAATGGAAATGGAAAAGAGATGGAACTCCAGTTCCTTCAGAAATGGTAAGATCTTTGGCGCAAGAAGAAGGGGTTGATCCGTATCATCTTGACGAGGATCCACATCGGTAGTTGTTGGCTGTTATGCGTCTTGTGCTGATCTGGTAACTGTTATGAATGTGGAGGAGTGGGGGAACCAAAGGGCACTTTCCTATACCACAAAGAATAGAATTTAGATCTTCAAAAAGCATGTTTGAAGGACCCACGGGGCGGTAACTAGAAGGGAGGAGATCCCGTTCTCCTTTTTTTTTTATAGAAAGTAGCTCTTTTGTTTGTTCTCCTATTGTGACTTACTGTATTGTTGTAACATTAGTGGATGAACCGCGGAATGTCTACTAAGAGAATAACTCCTATGAAGAAGGTCAACCCTTTGGTGGGTGAGGTTAGCTTCTTTATTGCTCTGTTCACTGTAGTCTTCTTGTTAGCATTAGCATGCGTTCCTAGTTACCTAATTAGAATACCTAAAATCGTAGTTCCCAGAACGGGTCAACTCTTCAGAGTCATGCTGATAGCAGGGTTCAACTCCCGGGGAAGACACCATATAAAGAAGATCTGTTACCACTACTTGACTGAGAAACTTACCCGAAGGTTGGACTGCTCTCAGGCGAATGATTGCTGCTGTTCTTCTTCTCTTGTTAGTGCTATCTGCACTAAACTCCCGGGGACGGAGAGCATTCCCACACGAACGAGTTTTCCAACTATTGTTCTTTCGTTTCTCCGAAGCTTGGAAACAGGGGTTAGGTAAGCTCTTCCTAACGCAAGGTAGTCCAGCTAACTTTATTAAGAAGAAAACTCACAGTAAAGGCGAGGGAATAGACCCTCCTATTATTATTATGTATGTGCACCCGGGCACACCTCCTCTTAACAACAAAAGAAAACCAACTGCCCCGAACAGCTGGTTAAAGCAGGCTCTACTAGGGTGAGTTAGCTTCCATGGCACCAAACTCTTCTCGTCATGTTGATCCGCGAATGCTGGTAGAAAGGGATCCGATCAACTGACTCCAGACTTGCCATATCGACACCCTTGGTCCTGGCAGCATGAACTAAGTAAGAGTAGGGTTTTTTTTGAACAATTATACTGTACACAGGCCCAATTCCCTGAAGAATTCACATGATGTGAGCCTCAGCTTCCGGTATCATAGCATGGGGTTTTCACTCCTCCCGATGCCGAGCTAAGAGTCTGAGGCGGCACCTCAGAAAAAGAGTAGCCGCTTTCCCGCTAGAATTCTTTTTTCATTCCAACGAATCAATAAAACCATCTCGGTCAATCTGAACAAAAGACACGACCCCTAGTTTCAGCAACCAGTCTTTCTACACCAAGGTTTCAGGTCTTTCTTGATTGGCTTACGACAAAGCCTTACCTGACCCCAGCCGCTACTTCACCCTCTTTTCAGGGAGATCGTGATGAGGCAAAAGGGGGCCTTATTAAAGTCCTCTGGGTCATCCACTAAGTGAGTGAAAGAGGTCTCATTGGGAGAATTGGGAAGAGAGAAGGCCAGCCTCCCACTATGTGAAAGAAGAGCTTTTTCTCTCATATTCACTTCTATAGAATAGGTAGTTCGCTTAGCCGCAGCTGAAACCATAGATCTTGCCCGGGATGCTCCCAAGGTAGGACTCCTAAATTGGAAAAAGAATGGAGGGACTGATTCTTGGTCCTCTGCTATGAATGATTTCATGTCTTCAAAGTGCAGGACTTGAGGACATCAGATATATGGGACACTTCGTCACATGGTCTAAGAAAGATGATGAGGCCTCTTGTATTTCCAGAAAAGTGGATAGAGCTCTTGCTAATTGTAAGTGCTTTGGCTCTCTGCCTTTATCTGAATCTGAAGTTGAATTCACCCCCAAGGGCCTCTCTGATCATAGTGCCTGTGTGGTTAGAACAGGGGTGCATATCCTTCCTTTTTCAACTTCATGACTGAACTCCCACTCCCCGAGTTCCACCCTATTGTGAGTAAGGTGTGGCAAACTGATGTCAAAGGCGATCCCATGTAGAAAGTCTGTGCAAAACTTAGATTGGTGAAATACGACCTCTCTGAGATATATGGTTTATGCCGGAAAGGTACGAAGTTGGACTAATTTGGAAACATTGGGCAATTTACTTTATACTTCTATTGCTGCTCAGAAGAAATAGAGGGATCAGAGACAGTCACTGTTGGAAACTGGGGAGTTGGCTGATAAAGATGGACAGTAACGATCGCGTAATATAAATTCTTCGGCCTCGTCATCGAAAGCGGCTTCCAATTGCTCGGAAATTCTAAGCTATATGGGGGACTTGGATGGTGAGCAAAAACAATTGATCAAGAAGTTGGTCAACTTTCGCATGAAAGAAGGTAAAAAAACAAGAGTTCGTGCTATTGTTTATCAAACTTTTCATCGCCCCGCTCGAACTGAACGCGATGTAATCAAACTTATGGTTGACGCCCTAGAGAATATAAAGCCCATATGCGAAGTGGAAAGAGTAGGAAGAGCAGGTACTATTTATGATGTCCCTGGGATTGTAGCCAGGGATCGTCAACAAACCTTAGCTATTCGTTGGACCCTTGAAGCAGCTTTCAAACGACGTATAATCTACAGGACAAGCTTAGAGCAATGTTCATTTGATGAGATACTGGATGCTTACCGAAAGAGGGGAATTGCACGTAAGAAAAGGGGGAATCTTCATAGACTGGCTTCCACCAATCGAAGTATCGCGCATTTCAGATGGTGGTAAAGTGAGACCACAAAAAGAGCTCTTCCGAATGATAAATAAAAAAAGTGCTTAGTTTCGTTGGAAAAACCAACGCAAATCTCATATTTACTTTATAAAGCCGGATATATAAAAGGTTGGAGAGAGTGACTTTATGAAATTCTCTTATGTTATGTAAGTAGCTATGTAGTTAGTTAGTCTTTTTTTTCTAGTAAGCCTCTTCCCTGTGTATTAGCCCCCCTTTTTTCAAAAAAGAAGCCCCAGCTCCCTAAGAGGGACCCTTCTCTGATAAGGAAGGAAACAAAAGAATCTCAATTTTACGACAAATCCGGTCCGATGGCTGTTCTCCACTAACCACAAAGATATAGGGACTCTATATTTCATTTCATCTTTGGTGCCATTGCTGGAGTGATGGGCACATGCTTCTCAGTACTGATTCGTATGGAATTAGCACGACCCGGCGATCAAATTCTTGGTGGGAATCATCAACTTTATAATGTTTTAATAACGGCTCACGCTTTTTTAATGATCTTTTTTATGGTTATGCCGGCGATGATAGGTGGATCTGGTAATTGGTCTGTTCCGATTCTGATAGGTGCGCCTGACATGGCATTTCCACGATTAAATAATATTTCATTCTGGTTGTTGCCACCAAGTCTCGTGCTCCTATTAAGCCCAGCCTTAGTAGAAGTGGGTAGCGGCACTGGGTGGACGGTCTATCCGCCCTTAAGTGGTATTACCAGCCATTCTGGAGGAGCAGTTGATTCAGCAATTTCTAGTCCTCATCTATCTGGTGTTTCATCCATTTTAGGTTCTATCAATTTTATAACAACTATCTCCAACATGCGTGGACCTGGAATGACTATGCATAGATCACCCCTATTTGTGTGGTCCGTTCTAGTGACAGCATTCCCACCTTTATTATCACTTCCGGTACTGGCAGGGGCAATTACCATGTTATTAACCGAGAAATAGCGTAATAGAGAGAAAGATTGTATCAATATCAAGGCAAGTGGGAGGCGAGTAATTGAATCATCATCAGGTTAGGATCGATCTAAACCAGCCCATTATTTATATGATATGATTCAACATGCCAACTATTAAACAACTTATGTTCACAGGGGCTAGAAAGACTCGGTCATAGGAACTTAGACCACCTACGCGCTGGTAAACGAAAACCACCTCGACCGGATCAGAGTAAACAACAATGTCGAATCAGGCCGCCCCTTGTCTTGAAAGAATTCACACGCGGCCACCAGCTTTCCAAAAAGAAGGGGAGATCTGCTGCTTACTGCTCACGGAAACACTAGATTTATTCATTTTCTTCAGTACTCTTTGGGTAGAGAGTAACATCCTTAGCCTTGCACATAAAATGGGAAGTATTCTCTCTACCACAATGATTACACATCACGATCATAGAGCTAAGGCCGACCCCATAATATGTGTGTAACATTCATGGGAACAACATCACACCAAATATAATCTTTATAATGACCAGAAAATAGAAACTAAACAGCATTGAGTTACCGGTATGGTAGTTTTGTTGATCCATGCGACATGATATGGTTGTGGATGTGGCTCGGTAGGAAGCTTCTATATCTCAACTGTAGAGGCTGAAACCACATTCATGCAACTCCCACCATCAATGACCAGCTTCCGTAATTCTTTGCCGCAGGTGACAAGTGTTTGAAAGATGGTTGTTCTCTTCCAATCTTACTTCTCAATCTTTGGGGCAGCGAGAGCCGAACCACCATAGCAAGGGAGGTATCTACGTCAGAATCCACCAAGTCGTCTGCATTGAACTCTGGATTCTCTTCATCTTCCTCATTTTCTGCTCCTTCTTGTTGAAGCTGTTCTTCTTGTTCCACTTGTAGGCTGGGCTTTGTTGGAGAGGTGTTGTCCTAGCAGTTCGGTTGCCATCAGTAAGCCTTTTTGCTGCTATCTCCCCAGCTTGGTAAGTTATTTTCTTGACGGTTGGCACCCGTAAGTACTCCTCCATATCTAAGGCCACTTGAAAAGCATGTTCCACACTAGAAAAGGGTTGCCGAAGCAACTCTTTCCTTATATCGAACCTCAGGCCAGATTTGAATCTAGCCAAAGTGTGGCGAGGATCTTCAACAATTTGACTCCGAGTCTTGAGTT